TGATCGGTAGAATTGGAATGGAATGATGAGCAATTGGATTGGAGTAGATTGGAATACAAAAAAAAATAAGTATTGTACAGAAACAGAAAAAGGACTACTTGTTTTTTTTGTGGTTATACGAAGAAAAGCCTATTTTACAATGTTTCCAATGAAACTTACCAAAGAGCTTCATTTTGGAAACTCCACCTTTTCCAAAAATACAAGAACAAGAATAGGTACTAGATCCATGTGACTTACTATTCGATTTGATTTGGTTGGGTCAGGTTGGAGTTTTTAGCCAGACTCATGTTATGATTTTGACTTCATAAATTGACTTGGGTATACCAAAGCAAAGGTGTATCACTAAATCTTAGATCATGGACAAGAAAAGAGGAAAAAGGCGTATGTCATTCACACACGAAGATTAATGAAGAAGAATGAGTTTGTTTCTACAAGATTTGAAAACACCGATCCGATTGGATCCATTGGAATAAATTCTTGTTTTCATTTTCATGCCCGACGGATCGATTTCTGTAAGCATGTGAGAATGATTCCATTTCTATGGGCCAATCAACCGGCCAGGCCAGCTACAAGCACTAATTAGGAAATGAAAACTATACAAAAATGTATAGGGCTATACGGACTCGAACCGTAGACCTTCTCGGTAAAACAGATCAAACTTATTATTGTCGAAATGATTTGAACTGTTTCAAAGACCCAACATGCATTTTTTTTTGCATTGGGCTCTTTCATTAACTGATATAAAGATCAGCTAGTCCACCATATTTTTTCTTGACAGGAAGATAACGAGATGGCTCCATGTGCTCTGATTCATTATTTGTATTCTGATCCAGGAGCAATACCAAAGTGTTTCAAAGAAGGGGTACCTTGACGTAGGTATGCCTCCGGCCTAGATCAACCTAAGTTAAATGGAGTCTCTATCGCTCCGCTCCAAGAGTAAAATATGATACTTCATACACCTTAAAGTTCATAGGACGAAAAGAGGTTATTTTGAGGTCCTTATACCCATCTCATTATGCCTAGCATTGAATGAACCGGTATTTACCTTATCAATTATCAAATCAATGATGGGTTCTATTTGGCACCTGAATCGGAACAAAATACTTGTCAGGCTATTGTTCTCTTGTTTCCTCGAATCCATAGAGTAAGACATCAATTTCTCAATAAGATCAATTCTGTTGATTGCATGATGGACTTCCCTGAAAAAGCATTGGCGCGCGTGTAAACGAGGTGCTCTACCTAACTGAGCTATAGCCCTTGCTCATAGATATCTTAACATCTAGAGAATTTGTTGTCAAGATGGGTATTCCATAACCCCCCAAGGATTAGTATTGCTTAGAAGACATATTCCTTCTATAATCTCCCATGTAATGGGTTCTATTTTTTTTTTTCTTTGTGATGATAAATAACCTACTTAACCCAGTGGTTAGAGTATTGCTTTCATACGGCGGGAGTCATTGGTTCAAATCCAATAGTAGGTAGAACTTATTAGATACCATTGACTCTGGTATCTAATAAGTTCTACCTACTATTGGATTCTTTTTTTTATTGATTTTGTATCTTTTCCCTATTATCCTCCCACTACTCATTCATATTTTTTTTTTGTTCGTTGCATCAGATTCCAATTGATTGTATCCAATTGACAGAACTTCCTTTGATTATTCTGATACAACGACTAGTACGAAATAACATTGATAGCCTCTACTCGTGTCCTAGCTCGTCTGAGAGCTAGATTTGCCTCAATTGCTTGTCTCTTGCCTTCAGCTCTACTCAAGTTAGCTTCAGCTATTTCAAGAGTTCGCTGAGCTTCTTGTGGATCAATGTCACTACCCTTTTCCGCATCATTTACTAAAATGGTGATCTCATTATTACCTATTCTAGCGAAACCACCCATCAGAGCCATCGTTAACCATTGGTCGTTGAGGCGTATTCTCAAAATGCCTATATCTACGGCTGTGGCAATAGGGGCGTGATTTGGTAATACGCCAATTTGACCACTATTAGTGGATAAAATAATTTCTTTCACTTCTGAATCCCAAATAATTCGATTAGGAGTCAGTACACAAAGATTTAAAGTCATTTCTTCAATTTGCTCTCCACTTCTAAGTTCATAGCCTTCGCGGTAGCTTCATCGATGTTACCCACCAAATAAAAGGCCTGCTCGGGAAGACCATCTAATTCTCCGGAAAGGATCAGTTGAAATCCCCTAATGGTTTCTGCGAGACCAACATATTTTCCTGGGGAACCAGTAAATACTTCTGCTACGAAGAAGGGTTGTGATAAGAAACGCTCTATTTTTCGTGCTCTTGCTACGGTTAAACGATCCTCTTCGGATAATTCGTCCAACCCAAGGATAGCTATAATATCCTGAAGCTCTTTGTAGCGTTGTGAAGTTTGCTTAACCCTTTGCGCAGTTTCATAATGTTCCTCGCCAACGATCCTAGGTTGGAGCATAGTTGACGTTGAATCTAAAGGATCTACTGCTGGATAGATACCTTTA